GCTAGCGTAGCTTAATACAAAGCATAGCACTGAAGATGCTAAGATGAGTCCTAAAAAACTCCGCATGCACAAAGGCATGGTCCCGACCTTATTGTCAGCTCTAACTCAACTTACACATGCAAGTCTCCGCAACCCAGTGAGTATGCCCTCAATCCCCCGCCCGGGGACGAGGAGCGGGCATCAGGCACAAACATTTAGCCCAAGACGCCTGGCCTAGCCACACCCCCAAGGGAATTCAGCAGTGATAAACATTAAGCCATAAGTGAAAACTTGACTCAGTTAGTGTTAAGAGGGCCGGTAAAACTCGTGCCAGCCACCGCGGTTAGACGAGAGGCCCTAGTTGATAATATAACGGCGTAAAGGGTGGTTAAGGATAAGCAAAAATAAAGCCAAATGGCCCTTTGGCCGTCATACGCTTCTAGGCGTCCGAAGCCCTAATACGAAAGTAGCTTTAACAACCCCACCTGACCCCACGAAAGCTGAGAAACAAACTGGGATTAGATACCCCACTATGCTCAGCCGTAAACTTAGACATCAAACTACAATTAGATGTCCGCCAGGGTACTACGAGCATTAGCTTAAAACCCAAAGGACCTGACGGTGTCTCAGACCCCCCTAGAGGAGCCTGTTCTAGAACCGATAACCCCCGTTAAACCTCACCACTTCTAGCCATCCCAGCCTATATACCGCCGTCGTCAGCTTACCCTGTGAAGGTAATAAAAGTAAGCAAAATGGGTACAACCCAGAACGTCAGGTCGAGGTGTAGCGCATGAAGTGGAAAGAAATGGGCTACATTTTCTGCCACAGAATATTACGAACATGCACCATGAAATAATGCTTGAAGGAGGATTTAGTAGTAAAAAGGAAATAGAGTGTCCTTTTGAAACCCGGCTCTGAGACGCGTACACACCGCCCGTCACTCTCCCCTGTCAAAACGCACCCAAAATATCTAATAATACAGCACTGACAAGGGGAGGCAAGTCGTAACACGGTAAGTGTACCGGAAGGTGCACTTGGATCAAACCCAGGGTGTGGCTGAGTTAGTCAAGCATCTCACTTACACCGAGAAGACATCCATGCAAATTGGATCGCCCTGAGCCAAACAGCTAGCTTACCCACCAAAACTAACCAAACAATATAAATAAAATAAAATGGACATAATACCAAAAACTAAACCATTCTTTTACCTGAGTATGGGAGACAGAAAAGGTTCAACCAAAGCAATAGAAATAGTACCGCAAGGGAAAGCTGAAAGAGAAATGAAACAACCCATATAAGCACAAAAAAGCAAAGACTAAACCTTGTACCTTTTGCATCATGATTTAGCCAGTAAACCCAAGCAAAGAGACCTTTAGTTTGAAACCCCGAAACCAGGTGAGCTACCCCGAGACAGCCTATTAAGGGCCAACCCGTCTCTGTGGCAAAAGAGTGGGAAGAGCTCCGGGTAGAAGTGACAGACCTACCGAACCTGGTGATAGCTGGTTGCCTAAGAAACGAATAGAAGTTCAGCCTCGTGCACCTCAAATCAAATAGACATATAAATAAGACACCCAGAGAGACACACGAGAGTTAGTTAAAGGGGGTACAGCCCCTTTAACAAAGGATACAACCTTACCAGGAGGATAAAGATCATAATACATAAAACATCCTGTTCTAGTGGGCCTAAAAGCAGCCACCTAAACAGAAAGCGTTAAAGCTCAGACAGAAAAAAGTTTATTATTCTGATAAAAAATCTTACTCCCCTAAATTCTATTAGGCTAATCCATGCCCCCATGGAAGAAATTATGCTAAAATGAGTAACAAGAAGGCCCGCCCTTCTCCCCAGCACAAGTGTAAGCCAAACCGGACAAACCATTGGCAATTAACGAACTCAACCCAAGAGAGTAATGTGAACCACAAAAAAACCAAGAAAACCACACAACCTAACAATCGTTACCCCCACACTGGAGTGCTACTTAAAGGAAAGACTAAAAGAAAAGGAAGGAACTCGGCAAACACAAGCCTCGCCTGTTTACCAAAAACATCGCCTCCTGCAACACAACTATGTATAGGAGGTCCAGCCTGCCCAGTGACTACAAGTTCAACGGCCGCGGTATTTTGACCGTGCAAAGGTAGCGCAATCACTTGTCTTTAAAATAGAGACCTGTATGAATGGCTAAACGAGGGCTTAACTGTCTCCCCTTTCCAGTCAGTGAAATTGATCTGCCCGTGCAGAAGCGGGCATAAAAATACAAGACGAGAAGACCCTTTGGAGCTTAAGGTACAAAACTCAACCACGTCAAGCAACTCAATATAAAAGCAAAAACTTTGTGGAATATGAGATTTTACCTTCGGTTGGGGCGACCACGGAGGAAAACAAAGCCTCCAAGTGGATTGGGACAAACCTCCTAAAACCAAGAGAGACATCTCTAAGCCACAGAACATCTGACCAAACATGATCCGGCTGCCCGAAGCCGATCAACGAACCAAGTTACCCTAGGGATAACAGCGCAATCCTCTCCCAGAGTCCATATCGACGAGAGGGTTTACGACCTCGATGTTGGATCAGGACATCCTAATGGTGCAGCCGCTATTAAGGGTTCGTTTGTTCAACGATTAAAGTCCTACGTGATCTGAGTTCAGACCGGAGCAATCCAGGTCAGTTTCTATCTGTAACGCTACTTTTCCTAGTACGAAAGGATCGGAAAAGAGGGGCCCATACTTTAAGCACGCCCCACCCCTAATTTATGAAAACAAATAAATAAAGCAAAGGGAGAGCCAAAATCCCAGCTAGCCAAAATAAGGACATACTGGGGTGGCAGAGCATGGTAAATTGCGAAAGGCCTAAGCCCTTTTTGCCAGAGGTTCAAATCCTCTCCCCAGTTCATGCTAAACATCCTAATAACTCACCTAATCAACCCCCTAGCCTACATCGTGCCCGTTCTCTTAGCAGTAGTCTTCTTAACATTAGTTGAACGAAAAGTATTAGGCTACATACAACTACGAAAAGGCCCCAACGTAGTAGGGCCTTACGGATTATTACAGCCCATCGCCGATGGAGTTAAACTCTTTATCAAAGAACCAGTCCGCCCCTCCACATCATCCCCATTCCTATTTCTAGCTACCCCTATACTCGCACTAACCCTAGCCATAACCCTATGAGCCCCAATACCCATACCCCACCCCGTAACTGACCTCAATCTAGGAATCCTATTTATCCTAGCCCTATCAAGCCTCGCAGTATATTCAATTCTAGGATCAGGATGAGCATCAAATTCAAAATATGCACTAATCGGAGCCCTACGAGCCGTAGCCCAAACAATTTCATATGAAGTAAGCCTAGGACTAATTCTCCTCTCAGTAATTATCTTCTCAGGAGGGTATACACTACAAACATTCAACACCACCCAAGAAAGCATCTGATTACTTGTACCCGCCTGACCCCTAGCCGCAATATGATACATTTCAACACTAGCCGAAACAAACCGAGCACCTTTCGACCTAACAGAAGGAGAATCCGAACTGGTCTCTGGCTTCAACGTAGAATATGCAGGAGGACCATTCGCCCTATTCTTCCTAGCAGAATACGCCAACATCCTATTAATAAACACACTATCAGCCGTATTATTCCTAGGCGCCTCACACATCCCAAGCATCCCCGAACTTACAACAATTAACCTAATAACCAAAGCCGCATTACTATCAATCCTGTTCTTATGAGTACGAGCCTCCTACCCACGATTCCGATATGATCAACTAATACATTTAGTGTGAAAAAACTTTCTCCCCCTCACACTCGCCTTCGTACTATGACACACCGCCCTGCCAATCGCACTAGCAGGCCTCCCCCCACAACTATAAACAAGGAACTGTGCCTGAATGCCCAAGGACCACTTTGATAGAGTGATTTATAGGGGTTAAAATCCCCTCAGTTCCTAGAAAGAAGGGAATTGAACCCATACTCAAGAGATCAAAACTCTTGGTGCTTCCTTTACACCACTTTCTATCGGCGGGGTCAGCTAATAAAGCTTTCGGGCCCATACCCCGAACATGACGGTTAAAGTCCCTCCTCCGCCAATGAACCCATACGTACTTGCAATCCTACTATCCAGCCTAGGACTAGGAACCACCCTAACCTTTGCCAGCTCCCACTGACTACTAGCCTGAATAGGACTAGAAATCAATACCCTAGCAATTACCCCACTAATAGCACAACACCACCACCCACGTGCAGTAGAAGCAACTACAAAATATTTCCTAACCCAAGCCACAGCAGCAGCAATAATCCTATTCGCAAGCACAACAAACGCCTGAATGACAGGAGAATGAAGCATTAACGACCTATCCAACCCCATCGCCAGCACAATATTCATAACTGCTTTAGCCCTAAAAATTGGATTAGCACCAATACACTTCTGAATACCAGAAGTCCTACAAGGACTAGACCTTACAACAGGCCTAATCTTATCTACCTGACAAAAACTTGCCCCATTCGCACTAATTATTCAAACAGCCCAAACCATCGACCCAATACTATTAACCCTGCTAGGAATCGCATCCACACTAGTAGGCGGATGAGGAGGACTAAACCAAACCCAACTACGAAAAATTTTAGCCTACTCCTCAATTGCACATATAGGATGAATAATTATTGTTATTCAATATGCCCCACAACTTACACTAATTGCACTAGGGACATACATTATCATAACATCCGCAGCATTCCTTTACCCTCAAATATCATTTACCACCAAAATCAATACACTCGCAACAACCTGATCAAAAAACCCAATCCTAGCATCAACCACCGCCCTAGCACTACTATCACTAGGAGGCCTCCCCCCACTAACAGGATTCCTACCAAAATGACTAATTCTACAAGAACTAACAAAACAGGATCTACCAATCATTGCAACAATCATAGCCCTTGCCGCCCTAATCAGCCTATACTTCTACTTACGCCTATGCTATGCAATAACACTAACCATCTCCCCCAACACAACCAACTCAACCACCCCCTGACGAATCCAAACAACCCAAACCCTCCTACCCCTAGCCCTATTTACCACAGCCGCCCTAGGACTACTACCAATAACTCCAACCATTATAATACTAACCACCTAGGGACTTAGGATAATATCAGACCAAAAGCCTTCAAAGCTCTAAGTAGAAGTGAAAATCTTCTAGTCCCTGATTAAGACCTACAAGAAATTAACTTGCATTTCCTGATTGCAAATCAGATGGTTTTATTAAACTAAGACCTTTACTAGATGGGAAGGCCTCGATCCTACAAACTCTTAGTTAACAGCTAAGCGCTCAAACCAGCGAGCATCCATCTACTTTTCCCGCCAATAAACCAGTAAGGCGGGAAAAGCCCCGGCAGAGTATTAATCTACGTCTTCGGATTTGCAATCCAATGTGTTCTTCACCACGAGGCTATGATAGGAAGAGGACTCAAACCTCTGTCTTCGGGGCTACAACCCACCGCCTAAACACTCGGCCACCCTACCTGTGGCAATCACGCGCTGATTCTTCTCTACCAACCACAAAGACATTGGTACCCTTTATCTCGTATTTGGTGCCTGAGCCGGAATAGTAGGAACCGCCTTAAGCCTTCTCATTCGGGCTGAACTAAGCCAACCCGGATCACTTCTAGGTGATGACCAAATTTATAATGTTATCGTAACTGCTCACGCCTTCGTAATAATTTTCTTTATAGTAATGCCTATCCTCATCGGAGGATTTGGAAACTGACTCGTGCCACTAATGATCGGAGCCCCAGACATGGCATTCCCTCGTATAAATAACATAAGCTTCTGACTCCTACCCCCATCATTCCTATTACTACTAGCCTCTTCTGGTGTAGAAGCTGGGGCTGGGACAGGATGAACAGTATATCCACCTCTTGCAGGCAACTTAGCTCACGCAGGAGCGTCAGTAGACCTAACAATTTTCTCACTCCATCTAGCAGGGGTTTCATCAATTCTAGGGGCTATTAATTTCATTACTACAACTATTAATATGAAACCTCCAGCCATCTCACAATACCAAACACCTTTATTCGTCTGATCCGTACTTGTAACCGCCGTACTACTTCTCCTATCACTACCAGTACTGGCCGCTGGCATCACAATGCTTGTAACAGATCGAAATCTAAATACTACATTCTTCGACCCGGCAGGGGGAGGAGACCCAATCCTTTACCAACACCTATTCTGATTCTTCGGCCACCCAGAGGTCTACATTCTTATCCTTCCAGGATTTGGCATTATTTCCCACGTCGTAGCCTATTATTCAGGCAAAAAAGAACCATTCGGCTACATAGGAATGGTCTGAGCAATAATGGCTATCGGCCTATTAGGGTTCATTGTATGAGCCCATCACATGTTTACTGTTGGAATAGACGTAGATACTCGTGCATACTTTACATCTGCAACAATAATTATCGCCATCCCAACCGGTGTAAAAGTATTTAGCTGACTAGCCACACTTCACGGAGGATCAATCAAATGAGAAACTCCCATGCTCTGAGCCCTTGGATTCATCTTCCTATTTACAGTAGGTGGACTTACAGGAATTGTCCTGTCTAATTCATCATTAGATATTGTCCTCCACGACACATATTATGTAGTTGCACACTTCCATTATGTATTATCAATGGGTGCCGTATTTGCTATTATAGCAGCCTTCGTGCACTGATTCCCTCTACTAACTGGATATACCCTACATAGCGCCTGAACAAAAATCCACTTTGGAGTAATGTTTATTGGAGTTAACCTCACATTCTTCCCACAACACTTCCTAGGCCTAGCAGGTATGCCACGACGATACTCTGACTATCCAGATGCCTATGCTCTGTGAAATACAGTATCATCTATTGGATCACTAATTTCTCTGATCGCAGTAATTATATTCCTATTTATCCTATGAGAAGCCTTCGCCGCCAAACGAGAAGTATTATCTGTAGAATTAACTATAACAAACGTAGAATGACTCCACGGCTGTCCTCCTCCTTACCACACATATGAGGAACCAGCGTTTGTACAAATTCAATCAAACTAACGAGAAAGGGAGGAATTGAACCCCCATATGCTGGTTTCAAGCCAGCCACATAACCACTCTGTCACTTCCTTCTAAAGACATTAGTAAAGTGCAAATTACATCACCTTGTCAAGGTGAAATCGTAGGTTAGATCCCTGCATGTCTTAAGCTATTAAAGCTTAATGGCACATCCAACACAACTAGGATTCCAAGACGCGGCATCACCCGTTATAGAAGAGCTTCTACATTTCCACGACCACGCACTAATAATTGTAATCTTAATTAGCACCTTGGTACTATATATTATTACTGCAATGGTTTCAACCAAACTTACTAACAAATATATTCTAGACTCCCAAGAAATCGAAATCGTATGAACTATTCTCCCAGCTGTTATTTTGGTTTTAATCGCCCTACCCTCATTACGCATTTTATACCTTATAGACGAAATTAACGACCCCCACTTAACAATTAAAGCAATAGGACACCAATGATACTGAAGCTACGAGTATACAGATTATGAAAACCTAGGCTTTGACTCTTATATGGTCCCAACTCAAGACCTCACCCCTGGACAATTCCGACTCCTAGAAACTGACCACCGAATGGTTGTCCCCATAGAATCCCCAGTCCGTGTTTTAGTGTCCGCTGAAGATGTATTACACTCCTGAGCTGTTCCATCCCTAGGCGTAAAAATAGACGCAGTACCAGGGCGACTGAATCAAACCGCCTTCATCGCCTCACGCCCAGGCGTATTCTATGGACAATGCTCCGAAATCTGTGGTGCTAACCACAGCTTTATACCAATCGTAGTAGAAGCAGTCCCACTAGAACATTTCGAAAACTGATCCTCATTAATACTAGAAGACGCCTCGCTAGGAAGCTAAATATTGGACAAAGCATTGGCCTTTTAAGCCAAAGATTGGTGATTCCCGACCACCCCTAGTGAAATGCCACAATTAAACCCCGGCCCCTGATTCGCAATTTTAGTATTCTCCTGATTAATTTTCTTAACCATTATTCCAACTAAAATCTTAAACCATGTTTCACCAAATGAACCAACCCCAGTAAGTGCTGAAAAACACAAAACTGAATCCTGAGATTGACCATGATAACAAGCTTCTTCGACCAATTCGCTAGCCCATCATACCTGGGAATCCCCCTAATCGCAATCGCAATTGCACTACCATGAGTTCTCTACCCAACCCCATCATCCCGATGAATTAATAACCGACTTATTACAATCCAAGGATGATTTATTAACCGATTCACAAACCAACTGCTGCTCCCCTTAAACGTAGGAGGCCACAAATGAGCGCTCTTATTAGCCTCACTAATAATCTTCCTAATTACCATCAACATACTAGGCCTACTTCCATATACCTTTACACCTACAACACAACTATCACTCAACATAGGATTTGCCGTACCACTCTGACTCGCCACAGTAATTATTGGAATGCGCAACCAACCAACAGTCGCCCTAGGACACCTTCTCCCAGAAGGAACGCCTATCCCCCTAATTCCAGTACTTATTATCATCGAAACAATCAGCCTACTCATCCGACCACTAGCCCTAGGAGTCCGACTCACAGCAAACCTGACCGCAGGTCACCTACTAATTCAACTAATTGCCACAGCCGTATTTGTCCTTATACCAATAATACCAACGGTAGCAATCCTAACTGCCACAGTACTTTTCCTATTAACACTACTAGAGGTCGCAGTAGCAATAATTCAAGCCTATGTATTCGTACTTCTATTAAGCCTTTATCTGCAAGAAAACGTCTAATGGCCCACCAAGCACATGCCTATCATATAGTTGATCCAAGCCCATGACCCCTAACCGGAGCCATCGCTGCATTACTAATAACATCCGGTCTAGCAATCTGATTCCATTTCCACTCAACAACACTAATAACTCTAGGACTAATTCTTCTACTCCTCACAATATACCAATGATGACGAGATATTATCCGAGAAGGAACCTTCCAAGGACACCACACACCCCCTGTACAAAAAGGACTACGATACGGAATAATCCTATTTATTACCTCTGAAGTCTTCTTCTTTCTAGGATTCTTCTGAGCCTTTTACCACTCAAGCCTAGCACCAACACCAGAGCTAGGAGGATGCTGACCTCCAACAGGAATTACTCCTCTAGACCCATTCGAAGTTCCACTCCTTAACACAGCCGTATTATTAGCATCAGGAGTTACAGTCACATGAGCTCACCACAGTATTATAGAAGGAGAGCGAAAACAAGCAATTCAATCACTAGCATTAACCATCTTATTAGGACTCTACTTCACTGCCCTTCAAGCCATAGAGTACTACGAAGCACCATTCACAATCGCAGACGGAGTTTACGGCTCAACATTCTTCGTAGCCACAGGATTCCACGGACTGCATGTCATCATTGGATCATCTTTCTTGGCCGTATGTCTTCTACGCCAAATCCAATACCACTTCACATCCGAACATCATTTTGGCTTTGAAGCCGCTGCCTGATACTGACATTTCGTCGACGTAGTATGACTATTCCTCTACGTATCCATCTACTGATGAGGCTCATAAATCTTTCTAGTATTAAAGTTAGTATAAGTGACTTCCAATCACACGGTCTTGGTTAAACCCCAAGGAAAGATAATGAATCTAATCATAACCATCTTAGTTATTACAGTAGCCCTATCCCTAATCCTAGCAATTGTATCCTTCTGATTACCACAAATAAACCCAGACGCAGAAAAATTATCCCCATACGAGTGTGGCTTTGATCCATTAGGATCCGCCCGACTACCTTTCTCCCTACGCTTCTTCCTAGTAGCAATCCTATTTCTACTCTTCGACCTAGAAATTGCCCTTCTTCTCCCCCTACCCTGAGGAGACCAACTCCACAACCCCACCGGAACATTCTTCTGAGCCACAACAGTCCTAATTCTACTAACTCTCGGCTTAATTTATGAATGAACTCAAGGCGGCCTAGAATGAGCAGAATAGGGAGTTAGTCCAAGACAAGACCTCTGATTTCGGCTCAGAAGATCGTGGTTTAATTCCACGACCCCCTTATGACACCCGTACATTTTAGCTTCAGCTCAGCATTCATTCTAGGACTAATAGGACTAGCATTCCACCGTACACACCTACTCTCCGCACTTCTCTGCTTAGAAGGAATAATATTATCCCTGTTCATTGCACTAGCCCTGTGGGCATTACAATTTGAATCTACAGGATTCTCTACAGCCCCTATGCTACTCCTAGCTTTCTCTGCTTGCGAAGCTAGCACAGGTCTAGCATTACTAGTTGCCACAGCCCGCACTCACGGAACCGACCGCCTACAAAACCTAAATCTACTACAATGCTAAAAGTACTAATCCCTACAATCATGCTATTCCCAACAATCTGACTAGTCTCCCCTAAATGACTATGAACAACTACAACCGCACATAGTCTTCTAATTGCCTTCATTAGCCTAACATGACTAAAATGGACATCAGAGACAGGATGAACCTCCTCCAACACATATTTAGCCACAGACCCACTATCAACCCCCCTCCTAGTGCTAACATGCTGATTACTCCCATTAATAATCTTAGCCAGCCAAAACCACATCAACCCAGAACCAATTAGCCGACAACGCTCATATATTATACTCCTCGCCTCACTACAAACCTTCCTAATTATAGCATTCGGCGCCACGGAAATTATTATATTCTACATTATATTTGAAGCCACACTAATCCCAACCCTTATTATCATCACCCGATGAGGTAATCAAACCGAACGTTTAAACGCAGGAACTTACTTCTTATTTTATACCCTGGCAGGATCACTCCCGCTTCTAGTTGCCTTACTTTTACTTCAACAATCAACAGGAACACTATCAATATTAGTACTACAATATTCACAACCACTACAACTTAGCTCCTGAGGTCACATGATCTGATGAGCCGGCTGCTTAATCGCATTCCTAGTAAAAATACCCCTATATGGAGTGCACTTATGATTACCAAAAGCACACGTAGAAGCCCCCGTGGCAGGGTCCATAGTACTTGCAGCAGTATTACTAAAACTAGGAGGATACGGAATAATACGTATGATAGTTATACTAGATCCACTATCAAAAGAACTTGCCTACCCATTTATTATTCTAGCTCTCTGAGGAATTATTATAACCGGCTCAATTTGCCTACGACAAACAGACCTAAAATCTCTAATTGCATATTCATCCGTTAGCCACATGGGCTTAGTAGCAGGAGGAATTCTAATCCAAACCCCATGAGGATTCTCAGGAGCAATTATTCTAATAATTGCCCACGGACTAGTATCCTCAGCATTATTCTGCCTAGCTAATACAGCATACGAACGAACCCACAGCCGAACAATAATTCTTGCCCGAGGACTACAAGTAATTTTCCCACTAACTGCAGTCTGATGATTCATCGCCAACCTCGCAAACTTAGCACTCCCACCCCTACCCAACCTAATGGGAGAACTCATGATTATCACAACCCTATTCAACTGATCACCATGAACAATTTTACTAACAGGATTAGGCACATTAATTACAGCCGGTTACTCCCTATACATATTCCTTATATCACAACGAGGCCCAACCCCAAACCATATTACAGGACTCCAACCCTTCCACACCCGAGAACACCTACTAATAACCCTACACCTTATCCCAGTCCTTCTTCTAGTAACAAAACCAGAACTCATATGAGGATGGTGCTATTGTAAGTATAGTTTAACTAAAATATTAGATTGTGATTCTAAAGACAGGAGTTAAAATCTCCTTACTCACCAAGGAAGTACAGAAAATAGTAAGCACTGCTAATCCTTACCTACCATGGTTAAAATCCATGGCTTCCTTGCGCTTTCAAAGGATAACAGTTCATCCGTTGGTCTTAGGAACCAAAAACTCTTGGTGCAAATCCAAGTGGAAGCTAAAATGGCATTAATTATACACTCATCACTTCTCCTAATCTTCTTTATTTTAGTATATCCACTAATCACCACACTGAACCCAGACCAACGAGAATCCAAACTAGCAGAAAAAACCAAAACCGCCGTCAGCTCCGCATTCTTTATCAGCCTCCTACCCCTAATAATTTTCCTAAACCTAAAAACAGAAGGCATTATTACAAATTGACACTGAATAAACACCCAAACATTTGACATCAACATTAGTTTTAAATTCGACCACTACTCCCTAATCTTCGTCCCAATCGCTTTATACGTCACCTGATCAATCTTAGAATTTGCACTATGATATATACACTCCGACCCCTACATCGACCGATTCTTTAAATATCTTCTTACATTCCTGGTGGCCATAATTATTTTAGTCACAGCCAACAACATATTCCAACTATTTATTGGCTGAGAAGGAGTAGGAATTATATCATTCCTATTAATCGGATGGTGGCACGGACGAGCAGACGCTAACACAGCAGCCCTCCAAGCTGTCATCTACAACCGAGTAGGAGACATCGGACTAATCATAACTATGGCCTGACTCGCAACAAACCTCAACTCATGAGAAATCCAACAAATCTTCACCCTATCAAAAAACTTTGACATGACCCTTCCCCTAATAGGACTTGCCCTAGCAGCAACAGGAAAATCAGCCCAATTTGGTCTTCACCCGTGACTTCCTTCTGCCATAGAGGGCCCTACGCCAGTATCCGCCCTACTACACTCAAGCACCATAGTAGTTGCAGGAATCTTCCTACTAATCCGCCTTCACCCCTTAATAGAAAACAACCAACTCGCATTAACAATCTGCCTTTGCCTAGGAGCATTAACCTCATTATTCACAGCCACCTGCGCCCTTACCCAAAATGACATCAAAAAAATCGTAGCTTTCTCAACATCAAGTCAACTAGGACTGATAATAGTCACAATCGGACTAAACCAACCACAACTGGCATTTCTCCACATCTGCACACACGCTTTCTTCAAAGCCATATTATTTTTATGCTCAGGGTCAATCATTCACAGCCTAAACGACGAACAAGACATCCGAAAAATAGGAGGCCTATTCAATATTATACCTGCCACCTCAACCTACTTCACAATCGGAAGCCTAGCCCTAACAGGAACCCCATTCCTAGCAGGATTCTTCTCAAAAGACGCAATCATTGAAGCCCTAAACACCTCCTACCTAAACGCCTGAGCCCTGATTCTCACACTAATCGCCACATCATTCACCGCAGTCTACAGTTTCCGACTAGTATATTTCGTAACCATAGGAACCCCACGATTCCTGCCACTATCCCCAATCAATGAAAACAACCCATTAGTAATCAATTCAATCAAACGACTTGCCTGAGGAAGCATCATTGCAGGCCTCATCATTACACAAAACTTCCTACCAATAAAAACACCAATCATAACAATACCAACTACCCTCAAAATAGCAGCCCTTCTAGTAACCATTACAGGCCTTCTAGTAGCCATAGACCTCGCTAACCTAACAAGCAAACAAGTAAAAATTACCCCAACGACCTCCACACATCACTTCTCAAATATGCTAGGATTCTTCCCCGCAATCACCCACCGTCTCCTTCCAAAACTCAAACTTACCCTTGGACAATCAGCTGCCACCCAACTAGACAAAACATGACTTGAAACAATCGGACCAAAAGGCCTAGCACTAACACAGACAGTCATAGCAAAAATTACAAATGATATCACACGAGGTATAATCAAGACGTATCTAACTATCTTTCTCCTAACCCTAATTCTGGCTACTATCCCAGTCCTACTTTAAACCGCCCGAAGAGTCCCACGACTCAAACCACGAGTAAGCTCCAACACAACAAGCAAAGTCAAAAGCAACACTCAAGCACAAATAACTAACATCCCCCCGCCAGACGAATATATAACAGCCACACCACTAATATCTCCCCGCAAAACAGAAAACTCCTTTAACCCATCAACAACCACTCAAGAACCCTCATATCAGCCTCCTCAAAATAGCCCCGCCACTAAACCAACCCCTAATAAATAAACTAAAACATACCCCAACACAGAACGACTACCCCAAGCCTCTGGAAAAGGCTCAGCAGCTAAAGCTGCTGAATAAGCAAAAACCACGAGCATCCCCCCTAAATAAATTAGAAAAAGGACCAATGATAAAAAAGAGCCCCCATGACCAACCAAAACCCCACACCCAACCCCAGCTGCAACTACCAACCCAAGAGCAGCAAAATAAGGAGTAGGATTAGATGCAACAGCAACTAAACCCACAACTAAAGCCATTAATAATAAAAACATAAAATAGGTCATAATTCTTGCTCAGACTTTAACCGAGACCAATGACTTGAAGAACCACCGTTGTTATTCAACTACAAGAACCACTAATGGCAAGCCTACGAAAAACACACCCCCTCATTAAAATCGCTAACGACGCACTAGTCGACCTACCAGCACCATCCAACATCTCAGTATGATGAAACTTTGGATCCCTCCTAGGATTATGCTTAATTACCCAAATCCTAACCGGGCTATTCCTAGCTATACATTACACCTCCGACATCTCAACCGCATTCTCATCAGTAACTCACATCTGCCGTGACGTAAACTACGGCTGACTAATCCGTAATATTCACGCCAACGGAGCATCATTCTTCTTCATCTGCATTTACATGCACATTGCCCGAGGCTTGTACTACGGATCATACTTATATAAAGAAACCTGAAATATCGGCGTAGTCCTCCTACTATTAGTCATAATAACAGCCTTCGTCGGCTACGTCCTCCCATGAGGACAAATATCTTTCTGGGGTGCCACAGTAATTACAAACCTATTATCCGCTGTGCCCTACATGGGAGACATACTAGTCCAATGAATTTGAGGTGGCTTCTCAGTAGACAACGCAACATTAACACGTTTCTTTGCATTCCACTTCCTATTCCCATTCATTATCGCCGCCGCAACCATCATTCATCTTCTATTCCTCCACGAAACAGGATCCAACAACCCAATCGGACTAAACTCAGACGCAGATAAAATTTCCTTCCACCCATACTTTACATACAAAGACCTCCTTGGATTCGCAATTATACTACTAGCGCTTACGCTGCTAGCACTATTCTCCCCAAACCTACTGGGAGACCCAGAAAATTTCACCCCTGCAAACCCCTTAGTAACACCTCCACACATTAAACCAGAATGGTACTTCCTATTTGCCTACGCCATTCTACGATCAATCCCCAACAAACTAGGAGGAGTCCTCGCATTACTATTCTCAATCCTAGTACTAATAGTAGTACCCCTTCTACATACCTCAAAACAACGAGGACTAACATTCCGCCCAATTACCCAATTCTTATTCTGAACCTTAGTTGCAGACATAATCATCTTAACATGAATTGGAGGAATACCAGTAGAACACCCATTCATCATCATTGGACAAGTTGCATCCGTACTATACTTCGCACTATTCCTCATTTTCATTCCACTAGCAGGATGATTAGAAAATAAAGCACTAGAATGAGCTTGCCCTAGTAGCTTAGCCTAAAAGCATCGGTCTTGTAATCCGAAGATCGGAGGTTAAACTCCTCCCTAGCGCCCAGAAAAGAGAGATTTAACTCCCACCCCTGACTCCCAAAGCCAGAATTCTAAACTAAACTATTTTCTGGGATAAATTTATCCTATATGGTATAGTACATATTATGCATGATATTACATTAATGTATTAGTACATCTATGTATTATCACCAACTCACTATTTTAACCATAAAGCAAGTACTAACTTACAAGGTAAGCATAAAGCATAAAATTAAGACTCACAAATTAATTATTTAGACCTGAGAAATAGATTATTCCCCAGAAACTTGACCTCAAATTTTTCCTTGAAATAGTCAACTAAAATCCCATCAAACTATATTAATGTAGTAAGAGACCACCAACCTATTTATTCAAGGGAATATCATGCATGATAGAATCAGGGACATCAATTGTGGGGGTCGCACAATATGAACTATTACTGGCATCTGGTTCCTATTTCAGGTCCATAAAATGTAAAATTCCCTCCTCGGATAATTATACTGGCATCTGATTAAGTCAGTGGTGTAGTACATATGTCTCGTTACCCACCATGCCGGGCATTCTTTTATATGCATAGGGTATCTCTTTTTGGTTTCCTTTCATCTGGCATCTCAGAGTGCAAATTCAAATGTCGATTAAGGTTGAACATTTTCCTTGTATGTGATAATATATATTAATTATTGAAAGACATAAGTTAAGAGTTACATTCTTCTAACTCAGGTGCATAACATATCTATTCCTTGTTCAACTATACTTGCTATAATGCCCCCTTTGGTTTTTGCGCGACAAACCCCCCTACCCCCCTACGCTCAGCAAATCCTGTTTTCCTTGTCAAACCCCGAAACCAAGGAGGACTCAAGAACGTACCAAGCCAACAAGTTGGAATATGAATTGGCTATCCTGCATTATATATATATATATATATATATATGCATCAATTTTTACATTTTTTCCAATCCAACATTAGCCTGTAAAAGTCAAATAAAATTTTCAGAAAGAACAACCCGGCACTAAATATTCTAATATAATAGACA